TCAGTATTTATGGTTTGAAAAACCTTTTGTAACGCAACTTTTCGATTATCACAAATGGTATCGACCAGCTCGATATATAAAAAGAAAGCGATTTGAAAATCCTGTAAGAAATGAAATGTCACAATTTTTTTTTTTTACATGCCGAAGTGATGGAAAAGAACGAATATCTTTTACATATCCCCCCAACCTTTCAACCTTTTTTGAAATGATCCAAAAAAAGATCCCTTCATTTACAAGAGAAAAAGAACCCTCTGACCAAATTTCTACTTGTTGGAGTTTGATCAATGAAGAAAAAGAGGAAAACTTAAAAAAAGAATTTTTAAATCGAATGGAAGCTTTAGATAAGAAAGGGTCTGTTGAAAATATACTGGAAAAAAGGACTCGATTTTGTCATGACGAAGACGAAATTGAAATTGAAAAAGAAAAAGAAAAAAAAAAAAAAAAAAAAAAAGAAAAAGAATATTTATATTTACCGAAAATTTATGATCCATTTTTGCATGGGATCTATCGCGGAAGAATCAAAAAGGTCCCTCGATTGCTAACTGAAATCGATATAAGAAAATCTATAGGGGGATCTTGGAGAAACAAGATTCATGGTCTACTTTTGAATATTAATTCTCAAAAATTTGATCAAACAATAGAAAAATTTAATAGAGATTTTTTCGATAACATACTTTCTTTTCTTTCCGAACCCCAAAAAGAAAAAATTACTCCAGAAGAAGAAGAAGAAGAAGAAGAAGAAGAAGAAGAAGTAGACGAAGAAGAGAGCAAAATTTTAAAAATTTTATTTGATGTCGTGATAACGGATAGCTACTATAAAACTCTTAAAAATAATTATATTTTTTATAATTTACAGAGAAATAAATTGAGTAAATTACAGAGAAAAAAATTGAGGTATTTCCATAAAATAAAGAAAAGAGTTCCTTGCTGGCCATACAGACTATACACTGAGACCGAGGTCTTGCAAGCCCTTGTGGACGATGGGACGCAACTGGCGCCTGGAATGCGTTCAAGAAGATCACAGGCTCTAGTGATCATGCAAGAGGAAAATCCTGAAACTGGCGAAATAACTCAAACAACGATAATCGACCCTCTAAGGGGAACTGATTTTCGTCGACATAAAATTATAGGATCCAGAACTTCCCAAAGACGTAACATTTTTTTTTGGGGCTTTTTTAACCCAAAAGCACATTCCCCCCTTTTTTTGGATAGACTCAAAAATATTTTTGATTACCTAGAGAGTTTTTTTTATTTGATGGTTGATCTATTTGATATATTGAACCCTTTTCAAAAAAAAATTAGAAATTACGCGGTGAAAAACGACAAACAGGCAAAAAAAAAAACCATAAAAGAAGTTGAAAAAGAAGAAGAAGAATACCAAAGGAAAGCAAAAGAAAACTTCAAGCTCAAAAATGAAGCCCGTTGGATCAACCTACGACATGGTCCAAAAATAAGAACTTTTTTGTTATTCACTCACTCTATACTTAGATTATATATTCTACCCCCTTTATTGATAACAATTAAAAATTGCGTCCGTGTATTCTTAGGTCACGTTCCTGAGTGGTCCGAGGATTTCGAGGATTGGCAACGTGAAACGCATATGCTATGCCGTTATAGTGGGATTCCAATATGCCGTTTGAGTGGGACTCCACTATCCCAAATAGTACTTCCACCGGAATGGTTCGTACAGGGTATTCAGATACAAATGCTATTTCCTTTTTATATTAAACCTTGGCGTAAACGTAAATCTAAATCGTCTCGGAAGGCTCGACGAAAAAAAAAAAAAGACAATTTAGAAAAAAGAGGTTTTTCTTATTTAACAACTGAGGGAAAGGAGACCGACGAGCCGTTTGGTAAGGGCAAAGAAAGGCCCTCTTTTTTTAAACCTATTTTTAAAGAATTAAGAAAAAGACGCAGAAAATTAAAAAAAGAAAAAGCAAAATTAAAAGAACAATTAAAATTAAAAGAAAAAGAAACCGTTTTCCTCGAAACTGAAAAAGACCTTTCAAAAAAAGATTCAATAATGAGTAATCAGAGGGTTCATGAACTAAATGAGTCACTCCACGAAATAAAAGAAAAATATTTTATTGATAGACTAAAGAAACTCGAAAAGAAAAGGGACGAAATTGAAAAGGAAAACCAACAACTAACTAATACTAATAGTTGTAACAAACCGCGTGATGGTTCTCAAATAATTAAGTTTAAGTTATCAAAAAATTTTTGGCAGACATTCAAAAGAAAAAATACCCGATTAATTCGTAAAATTTTTCTTTTTTTTTCTTTGTTCATCAAACAGCTGTCTCAAGCTTTTTGGATAGTTCTCATGGAAAGTGTTGAAAACGTAAAAAAGAAAGTGGAATTCCTAAAAAGACTTCTGATTCTTATTTTGCTTTGTATTGATAACTACAAAGATATTTACGCTATTTACAAGGGTTTTTTTGAATCGTTCACAACTTACAAGATTGAACTAATTTGGGAAAAAAGGCCGCAAACTATTTACAAGAATTTTGATGAATGTATTTCCCAGAAGGAAGAAACTTGGAAAAAAAGTTTTTACAAGAATGAAGAAACTTGGGAAAAAAGGAATAAAACTATTTACAAGAATGAAGAAACTAGGAAAAAAAAAAAAAATACCAGTTCTTTTATTTCGACTATAGAAAATTTAATATCAAAAAAAGAAGAAATTAGTTATGACCTATGCTCATTATCACAAGCGTATGTATTTTACAAATTATCAAAAATGCAAGTTGGTAACTTTGCGAAATGGAAGGCTGTTCTTGAAGATAACATAGGCATAACATCCTTTTTTGTTAAGAATCAAATAAAGGGTTTTTTTCAAGACCAAGGAATCTGTAATTCTGAATTGAAAGATAAAAAATTTGTAAATTCTAAAGTAAATCAATGGAAAAACTGGTTACGAAGTCATTCTCAATACAATTTACCTCGGAGTGTATGGGCTAGATTAGGAACAAAAAAATGGAAAAAGAAAATAAACAAAGACTCTAGAGTTAGAAAAAAAAGTTTAACCAAAGAGGATTCCTTTGAAAAAAACAAAGTTGAGGCGTACTCGTTATTAAATTCAAAACAAAAATTTAACAAAGAGTATATGTATAATCTTTTTTGCTCCAAATCTATTCATTCTAAAGAAAAACTTTTTGACATGTCTATAGGCATTGCTCTAGATAATGGTTCAGTCTCTTTTTGTCTAGAAAAATATAATATTCGGGGTATGCGGGGTATGCGGGAAATTCGGCATAGAAAATATTTGGATTTGAGAACTCTAAACTTTAGGGATCGAGCCCTAAACTTTAGGTTTAGAAAAAACGAAAATATTGAGTCCTGGACTGATCCCAAGCGTAAAAAAAAACATAGTAAGACTAAAGTCCAGATTTCTCAAATAATTGATAAACTAACTAAGATCGGTCTTGCCGACGGAAACTTTTTGGATGGTGATTGGATGGGAATGAATGCAGAAATACTATCTATTCTTCCTCAAAAAAATTTGGAAGCTTTTTTCTTTCCAGAATTTTTATTATTGTGTAGTACATATCACCAAAATTTACATTTATTATTGTCTAGTACAGATAACCAAAATTTAAATTTATTATTGTCTAGTACAGATAACAAAAATTCAAATTTGAAAACACCGTGGGTCATACCAAGTCAATTACTTCTTTTCAATTTTGATGAAAACAGAAGGTTTAATAAAAACGGACCATCAGAAGAAGCAAAAGTGGACGTAGAGCTTGCATCAAATATGGAAAGAAATATTGCAGAAAAGTATGAAGGATCATCAAATCAGAAGATCAAAAACATATACAAAACCAGAGGGTTTGACAAATTCCAGCCGAATTTAGCAAAGTTTTCGCCGATTCTACAGGCTTCGATAATTCTACTGGAAGGTTGGCCTCCTCTGACGGCGGACGACTTTCTCGAAACTATAAAAGCTTCTATTATCCTTTCAACGATACAGGAAAAGCATAAAAAGATGGTAATCTTCTCTAGTATTCAAAGAAGCGTGTTGAGACCTGACGCTCTAATGTATACCCCGGAGACCCCTTTGAAAGAATTGAATAAAAAATACAAACTCTTGCTGGCGCACACTGTACGTTTACCTGTAACCAACGCTAAACATATTATATATAGAACCATAGGTCTTTCATTGGTTCATAAAAGAAAGCAAAAAATAAAATTGGGAAAATCAAAAAAAAAAAAAAATTATGATTTCTTTATCCCTGAAAAGCTTCTATCCCCTAAACGACGTAGAGAATTTCGAATTCTAACTTGTTTAAACTTAAAAAAAAAAAATGCGAGGGATATAAATTCAAGATTTGATAAGAATGTTAAAAACTTGAACACGGTTTTGCATAAAAAGAAAGATCTTGATAAGGAGAAAAAGAACCAAATGAAATTAAAAAACTTTCTTTGGCCCAATTTTAGATTAGAAGATTTAGCTTGTATAAATCGTTATTGGTTTAATACTATTAACGGAAATCGTTTCAGTATGCTAAGAATACATATGTATAAGCGATTTAAAATTCATTAATGATGGATCCTTTTTAATATATATAATAGATAAGTTACGGTATATGAAAACACCTGTATGCACAAATATAAGGGATTTTTAAAAATGAGATCTTTATACATGATATTTATTTAATCAATGACATAGATACCAATCCGAGCGGAGGATCTATGTCATTGATTAACAGAATACTCCTTTTTTAGATCTACATTTAGACTTTTTATTAATAATTAAGAAGTTGATAATTCAATTAAGATCCTTGTACAAAAAAACTAGCACTATTATTACTGATCAGTAAAATTCATATTTTTCAATTCATATTAAAAGGGGAAGGATTTATTTTTATGATAAAAAATGCATTCATTTCATTTCAAGAAAAAAAAGAAGAAAGCCGGGGATCTGTTGAATTTCAAGTATTCAGTTTCACTAATAAGATAGAAAAACTTACTTCACATTTGGAATTGCACAGAAAAGATTATTTATCTCAACGAGGTCTACGAAAAATTCTGGGAAAACGTCAACGACTACTGGCTTATTTGTCAAAAAAAAATAGAGTACGTTATAAAGAATTAATTAATAAGTTGAATATTCGGGAATTAAAAATGCGTTAAATTAAAAAATACAAAATAGTGAATTAGTTAATTTTTTAGATCTTTCATTTTTTGATAAACTTCTTTTTCAGCAATCTAATTCATGCCAGAACGAGTCGAGGAAAAACTTATGAAGAGACCAGTTACAGGAAAAGATCTTATGATAGTCAATATGGGCCCTCACCACCCATCCATGCATGGTGTTCTTCGCTTAATTGTTACTCTAGATGGTGAGGATGTTGTTGACTGTGAACCCATATTGGGTTATTTACACAGAGGAATGGAAAAAATTGCAGAAAACCGAGCAATTATACAATATTTACCTTATGTAACGCGATGGGATTATTTAGCTACTATGTTTACAGAAGCAATAACAGTAAATGGACCAGAACAATTGGGAAATATTCAAGTTCCTAAAAGGGCCAGCTATATCAGAGTAATTATGCTGGAATTGAGCCGTATAGCTTCTCATCTGTTATGGCTCGGCCCTTTTATGGCAGATATTGGTGCACAGACTCCTTTTTTCTATATTTTCAGAGAGCGCGAATTTGTATATGATCTATTCGAAGCTGCCACCGGTATGAGAATGATGCATAATTTTTTTCGTATTGGAGGAATAGCGGCTGATTTACCTTATGGTTGGATAGATAAATGCTTGGATTTTTGTGATTATTTTTTAACCGAGGTTGTTGAATATCAAAAACTTATTACACGAAATCCTATTTTTTTAGAACGAGTTGAAGGGGTTGGGATTATTGGTGGGGAAGAAGCAATAAATTGGGGTTTATCCGGACCAATGCTACGCGCATCCGGAATACCATGGGATCTTCGTAAAGTGGATCGTTATGAGTCTTACGATGAATTTGAATGGGAAATTCGGTGGCAAAAACAAGGAGATTCATTAGCTCGTTATTTAGTACGACTTAGCGAAATGACAGAATCCATAAAAATTATTCAACAGGCTCTGGAAGGACTTCCGGGAGGTCCCTATGAGAATTTAGAAATCAGAGGCTTTGATAGAAAAAGGAATCCAGAATGGAATGATTTTGAATATCGATTCATTAGTAAAAAACCTTCTCCTACCTTTGAATTATCGAAACAAGAGCTTTATGTAAGAGTTGAAGCTCCAAAAGGGGAATTGGGGATTTTTCTCATAGGAGATCAAAGTGGTTTTCCTTGGAGATGGAAAATAAGACCACCGGGTTTTATTAATTTGCAAATTCTTCCTGAACTAGTTAAAAGAATGAAATTGGCTGATATTATGACGATACTCGGTAGCATAGATATAATTATGGGAGAAGTTGATCGTTAAAATGATAATTTATGCAACAGAAGTACAAACTCTAAATTCTTTTCTTAGATTGGAATCTTTAAAAGAGGTCTATGGACTCATATGGATATTTGTCCCTATATTTTCTCTTATATTGGGAATCATAACAGGTGTACTAGTAATTGTGTGGTTAGAAAGAGAAATATCTGCAGGGATACAACAACGTATTGGACCGGAATACGCTGGCCCGTTGGGAATTCTGCAAGCCCTAGCCGACGGGACAAAACTACTTTTCAAAGAAGATCTTCGTCCATCTAGAGGAAATACTCCTTTATTTAGTATTGGACCGTCGATAGCAGTTATCTCAATTTTACTAAGTTATTCAGTAATTCCCTTTAGTAATCACCTTGTTTTAGCGGATCTAAATATCGGTATTTTTTTATGGATTGCCATCTCAAGTATTGCTCCTATTGGACTTCTTATGTCCGGATATGGATCAAATAATAAATATTCTTTTTTAGGTGGTCTTCGAGCTGCTGCCCAATCGATTAGTTATGAAATACCATTAACTCTTTGTGTTTTATCAATATCTCTACGTGCGATTCGTTGAAAGATAAACGTTTATTTTTACTATTACGCTTCTTCTAGACGAAAAAGTGAAAAAGGGAATATATATCTTTTTGATCTTTCGGGTTAATCTTAATAAAAGGAATTTGATAGTTATATATGAGTGAAAAAAAACTGCTCAGAAATTAGCAGTAAAAAGAGAAATTGAAGCTCATTTCCTAGGTACAAAGGTTAAACAGAAATAAACCTAAACGTAAGAATCACTTTACCCCAAGGTTGGTTGATTAGTCATCCTGGCTTGAAGCGGGTTAAATAACCGCATGGCGTTTTCACTAGCAGTTATATAGATTAACATACATGTATTACAAAGTGAGCGGCAATTAGGTAAAAGTGAGTGGATGGTTAGAAACACCAAAATACACAAAGAATTTGTAATAGAGATTAACCAAATTGAAAAATATATTTATGCATAACATAAGATAAAAAAAGAAGGTTAATTGGGGCTTGAAATGAGTAGAAATGATCAGATAGTACTCCCCAAGATTCCGATTCAGAGTATGCTCCTATCCACGGATAAATGTAATGACTATCAGAAACGAAAGAATCCTTTATTTTTTAAGTCCACCGACTGTTTTAGAAGAAAGAAGAATAGGAACGAAATAAGGATATTTTTTTTAATATCTTTCGAAAAGAAAATCGAATTTCTGTCATAAATACTAAACTAATAGGAATCGGATGTCGAATTCTTTTTCGTAATTTAAAACCACGATGGGCTGAAATACCCTTTTTTTCCAAGGAGTCTTTTATTAAAGGATTAGTTATTACTCAACAAATAGAAATTAAAATTTGTAAAGGATGAGATGAATTCGGAAGCGCTTTTTTATTACTAGAATTTGAGCAGACAGAATTCCATTGGTATAATTTGGGACCCCAGATAGATTTAATGCATTTTATAACACATCATATCCATCTAAATAATACTAATTCTAAAAAAGACTAATCTGGTCCTTAGATTTATTTATGGCCCCCGGGGAGCCGTATGAGGCGAATACCTCATGTACGGTTTTGTAATAGCGGTGAGAATAGTAATGTTATCACCGACTAGGATTATCTAACAGTTTAAGTACAGTTGATATAGTTGAGGCACAATCAAAATATGGTTTTTGGGGATGGAATTTGTGGCGTCAACCTATAGGTTTTATCATTTTTCTAATTTCTTCCCTGGCAGAATGCGAGAGGTTACCGTTTGATTTACCAGAAGCGGAAGAAGAATTAATAGCAGGTTATCAAACTGAATATTCAGGTATAAAATTTGGTTTCTTTTATGTTGCTTCTTATCTAAATCTATTAATTTCCTCATTATTTGTAACAGTTCTATACTTAGGCGGTTGGAATATTTCTATTCCGTATATATCGATTCTGGAGCTATTTGAAAGGGAGCAAATTTTGGGAACAACAATTGGTATCTTTATTACATTAGCTAAAACTTATTTGTTCTTGTTCATTTCTATCGCAACAAGGTGGACTTTACCTAGGCTAAGAATGGATCAACTATTAAATCTTGGGTGGAAATTCCTTTTACCTATTTCCCTTGGGAATCTATTATTAACAACTTCTTTTCAACTCTTTTCACTCTAAATTGAAAATTAATCCAACCTATTCAGTACTTGTTTTAAACAAGAGAAAGAAACAAAGATCAAATTTTTCATAGATAATTACAATATGCTTCCTATGATAACCAGGTTCATTAATTATGGTCAACAAACCCTACGAGCTGCCAGGTATATTGGTCAAGGTTTCATGATTACCTTATCCCACACAAATCGTTTACCTGTAACTATTCAATATCCCTATGAAAAATTAATAACCTCGGAACGTTTCCGCGGGCGAATTCATTTTGAATTTGATAAATGCATTGCTTGTGAAGTATGTGTTCGAGTATGTCCTATAGATCTGCCTGTTGTTGATTGGAAATTGGAAACTAATATTCGAAAAAAACGCTTGCTTAATTACAGTCTTGATTTTGGAATTTGTATATTTTGTGGTAATTGTGTTGAATATTGTCCAACAAATTGTTTGTCAATGACTGAAGAATATGAATTTTCAACTTATGATCGTCATGAATTGAATTATAATCAAATAGCTTTGGGTCGTTTACCAATGTCAGTAATTGATGATTACACTATTCGAACAATTTTGAATTCACCTCAAACAAAAAAGGGTAAACCTACTAAGTTTATTAAAAAAAGAATTCAAAATTTTTGAAGTATATAAAGCGTTTCGTTTAAAAGTTTTTTTTATATAATAATATTAAGTATTAAGGCTCATTCTTTTAATATATTCGGAATTATTCTTTTTTTTTTAGATAGGTGGAAAATAAATTTTAGCATAAAAAGCAAAACTGTCTAATAATTGTATCTACATAAATTAATATCCATTAGATTCTAATTTCACTCTATTATAAACATATTATAAAAAAAATTCCCCGGTTAAATTAATAAGGTCATGAAAAGGATTTAGATTTTTTCTTATTTTAATAATATAATGGATTTGCCTGGACCAATACATGATTTTCTTTTAGTTTTTCTAGGATCCGGTATTATAGTAGGAGGTCTGGGAGTAGTATTACTTCCCAACCCAATATTTTCAGCCTTTTCCTTAGGATTTGTTCTTGTTTGTATCTCTTTATTGTATATTCTATCAAATTCCCATTTTGTAGCTGCTGCACAACTCCTTATTTACGTGGGGGCCATAAATGTTTTAATCATATTTGCTGTGATGTTCATGAATGATTCAGAATATTCCACAGATTTCAATCTATGGACCATTGGGAATGGTATTACTTCGTTGGTTTGTACAACTATTCTTTTTTCATTAATTTCTACTATTCTCGATACGTCATGGTACGGGGTTATTTGGACTACAAGATTAAACCAGATTCTAGAGCAAGATTTAATAAGTAATAGTCAACAAATAGGAATTCATTTATCAACGGATTTTTTTCTTCCATTTGAACTCATTTCAATAATTCTTTTAGTTGCTTTGATAGGTGCAATTTCTGTGGCTCGTCAATAAAAAAGTTCTAATTAGGAAATACTAAAGAAAACTTTGTGTATGTTATGATTTTTTTTTCGTTCAATTAAAAATTTTTAATACTATTTCATATTTTAAATATCAATTTTTATATTTGATATATATATATTTGTTTTATATTTGATATATATATATTTGAATTTGAAAATTTGTTTTACCTCATATAGTTTTTATTCGTACTTTTTTGTTATATTCTAGTTTATTAAATCCAGTGAATTATTATTCATATTTAAATGGATCAAAATTGATAAGGAGTTGCTGAATGATACTCGAACATGTCCTTGTTTTGAGTGCCTATTTATTTTTGATTGGTCTTTATGGATTGATCACGAGTCGAAATATGGTTAGGGCTCTTATGTGTCTTGAACTTATACTCAATGCAGTTAATATTAATTTCGTAACATTTTCTGATTTTTTTGATAATTCCCAACTAAAAGGGGATCTTTTCTGCATTTTTGTTATAGCAATTGCAGCCGCTGAAGCAGCTATTGGATTAGCTATAGTCTCGTCAATTTATCGTAACAGAAAATCAACTCGCATCAACCAATCGACCTTATTAAATAAGTAGCATAATTAAAAAAATTATAGATTGCAATTTTCATATATATATATAATAGGTTATGACTTACTAGATTCTATTTGTGAAAATCTAAGAAATCAAAGTATTTTAGACTTTTTTTCCTCAATTGAGCCAGAATTCATTACAAAAATTCTATTAAAGGAAATCATTGCTTTATCTAGTATTTTAATACATCATTAAGTTAAAAGTTTACTAGATTGAAAATTTATGACATTAAAAAAACTATAGACCCTATGTCACATTCAGTAAAAATTTATGATACCTGTATAGGATGTACTCAATGTGTTCGAGCATGCCCTACAGACGTATTAGAAATGATACCTTGGGATGGATGTAAAGCTAAGCAAATAGCTTCCGCCCCAAGAACCGAGGACTGCGTTGGTTGTAAGAGATGTGAATCTGCCTGTCCAACGGATTTTTTGAGCGTTCGAGTTTATTTATGGCATGAAACAACTCGAAGTATGGGTCTAGCTTATTGATACGTTACTGAAAACCTCATTTTAAAAAATTTGGAATACATTTTATTTTTTTTTATTGACAAGTACTCGTACTCAAAAAAGTTAAATTATCTTTTTTTTCTTTATATATTTTTTTGAGTACGCGTTCTTTGGACCTCGTGTATCTTGTCTTTACCACGAATGATTTTCCTTGGTTAACAATAATTGTTGTTTTTCCAATATCTGCTGGTTCATTAATGTTATTTCTCCCGCATAGGGGAAATAAAGTAAATAAGTGGTATACTATATGCATTTGTATCTTAGAACTTCTTCTAACGACCTATGCTTTTTGTTATTATTATAAAATGGACGATCCATTAATTCAAATGTCCGAAGATTATAAATGGATCCATATTTTGGATTTTTACTGGAGAGTGGGAGTAGATGGACTTTCTATAGGAACGATTTTACTGACGGGATTTATTACTACTTTAGCTACTTTAGCGGCTTTTCCTCTTACTCGGGATTCCCGATTATTCCATTTCCTGATGTTAGCAATGTACAGCGGTCAAATAGGATCATTTTCTTCTCGGGATCTTTTACTTTTTTTCATCATGTGGGAATTAGAATTAATTCCCGTTTATCTACTTTTATCCATGTGGGGTGGAAAGAAACGTCTGTATTCAGCTACAAAATTTATTTTATACACTGCAGGAAGTTCCATTTTTTTATTAATAGGGGTTTTAGGTATAAGTTTATATGGTTCGAACGAACCAACATTAAATTTAGAACTATTAGCGAATCAATCCTATCCTGTCACACTCGAAATACTTTTTTATATTGGATTTCTTATTGCTTTTGCCGTCAAATCACCTATTATACCTTTACATACTTGGTTACCTGACACCCACGGCGAGGCCCATTACAGTACCTGTATGCTTCTCGCTGGAATATTATTAAAAATGGGAGCATATGGGCTGGTTCGAATCAATATGGAATTGTTACCTCACGCTCATTCTATGTTTTCTCCCTGGTTGATGGTAGTTGGTACAATCCAAATAATTTATGCAGCTTCAATATCTCCTGGTCAACGTAATTTAAAAAAGAGAATAGCCTATTCTTCTGTATCTCATATGGGTTTTATAATTCTAGGTATTGGTTCTATAACGGATCCTGGACTTAATGGAGCTATTTTACAAATAATCTCTCATGGATTTATTGGCGCTGCACTTTTTTTCTTGTCAGGAACTAGTTATGATAGAATTCGGCTTGTTTATCTTGATGAAATGGGTGGAATGGCTATCTCCATTCCAAAGATATTTACAATGTTCACTATCTTATCGATGGCTTCCCTTGCATTACCGGGCATGAGTGGGTTTGTTGCAGAATTAATCGTTTTTTTTGGAATAATTACCAGCCAAAAATATTTCTTAATTTTCAAAATTTTAATTGTTTTTGTAATGGCAATTGGAATGATATTAACTCCTATATATTTATTATCTATGTCACGCCAAATGTTCTATGGATACAAGTTAATTAATGTAAAAAAAATTTCTTTTTTTGATTCTGGACCCCGAGAGTTCTTTCTTTCAATCTCTATTCTTCTACCCATAATTGGTATTGGGATTTATCCTGATTTTGTGCTCTCATTAGCAAGTGACAAGGTTGAATCCATTTTATCTAATTATTTTTATGGATAGTTTTCAGGAAATAAAAAAAGGCATTGAATTTCATTGTAATCAGAAGTCTTTGGTCTTTGTATTGTGAGAGCCTTTTGAATCATTGGACTACTTGATTCAAAAGGTTCTTGATGATTTACTACTAAAATAAAATTCGATTTCTTAACTTATATGAAGTTATATATAGATGTAGATGCTATTCTTTTTTTATTTGGATTCCTTTTTTTTTTTTTATGTTTTATTTAATTCGATGTAAATGAACCATAACTATGTAAACCTATTCCTAAAAGATTGACGCCAAAATAGCATATCCAAATTAAAAGAAAGCCTATTGAAGCCACAATTGCAGAATTTATACCCCTAACATTACGATTTTTTTTTATATGTAAATAAATTGCGAATATGGTCCAAGTAATAAATGCCCAAGTTTCTTTTGGATCCCAATTCCAATATGAACCCCATGTCTCATTAGCCCATACAGCTCCTGAAAGAATGCCGATGGTTAAAAAAATAAATCCAAGACTAATAATACGAAAACTCCAATAATCTAATTGTTCAATCAATTGATACCTATAATAATTTCTAGAAAAACTAAACTTAATGTTTTGTTGTAGTAAAATAGAATTTCTTTCGTTTCTGTAGTAAAGTGCATCAAAATCAAAGAATTCATTTAATAAATTCTTTTTTTTTTTTTTTTTTTTCAAAAAAGTAGGGCCCACTTTGCGAAATGTAATGACTAGAAGAGCTATTGATAATAATGATCCGCATAACAGAGCGCCATAGCCTAATATCATCATACTTACGTGCATCATTAACCACTGGGACTGGAGAGCTGGTACTAATATTGCAGATTGAGGCATTTTATTTAAAAGACCTGAAGTAGCAAAACACTGAATAAAAAGAGCACTTGGCGCAGTTATTGCGTTTAGGTGATTTTTTTGTTTTTTATTAAAATAGGAAACCATATGAATAATTGAAAAAGCCCATGAAAGAAAAATTAATGATTCATATAAATTACTTAACGGAAAATGGCCTGAATAAATCCAACGAGTGAATAATAATCCTGTTATACCAAAAAACGTAATTACGATTCCTTTATCTGATGAATCAAAAAATCCTATTATTTCATCTAAATTAACTAAGAAAGTTAAAAAATAAATCGTCAATACAATTGAAACGACCGAAAAAGATATATGAGTTAATATATGTTCTAAAATGGAAAAAATCATAAAAAATTTGTTAAAAATTAATACTAGGTTTTACCCAAATTTAGAAAAAAAGTAGGGTATTAGTTTGATTATAAAACGTATAATATATCTTTTATAAGATCTTATGCCGCTACTCGGACTCGAACCGAGATGCTATAGCACTGCTTCCTAAGAGCAGCGTGTCTACCAATTCCACCATAGCGGCAACTTGTTCAAAACAATACTAACAAATTTTTATTAAATCGTCGATATTAAAATCAAGAAGCCAATTAAATGTAATTTACAACTTCTTTCATGAATCAAACCTGTTTAAATAGGTATTGGGGTTTTTAATTCAATTCAGATATTTTTTTATCTGAGTTAGTTTTAATTCTTTTTCTAAAAATTAAAACTTCTCCAAGAACCTTATAAATTTTCAATAAATCAATAAAATAGGATTTTCCTAATTGCTCAAGAAAAAAAAATTCTCAAAAAATCGATTTTGCTCCATCGTTTTATATTGTATAAACATAAAATTTTTGATCACTTAAAAATCCTATCATCTATTATTTATTATCTAATATTAACTTATAACTTATTATGGCTAGATGCTTTTATCAATTTGATTCCAAGTAAGGAATATAATAATTAAGAGAAATAATAATTACTAAAGGTATAAAGTGAAAAACTTTGAACTTAAATGAATTTGAAGAACCTATTTATTTCGTTTAAAGATCTTGTATTTCCTCTTAACGAGGAAATACAAGATCTTTCTTTTTTATTGCATCAAGGTAGTGATGGGGAAAATCAGAACCCCCCTTGTTTTTATGTGAACCTTGCTTTTTTATCTATATATTGTGTGTGTTTTTTTTACTCCTTTTTAGATTTATTTAAATTTTTTTTTAAACCAGGCTAATGCTAATTATTCTAGTGTTTTTTATTTTTTTTGTTGTACAAAAAAACTTTTTGAATTACCTGTAGAAAGTGATTTACCTAACGAAAAAGCTTTCAACGATGTCCAATATCCCTTCCTTTTCCAAATTTTTTTACGAATACGCTTTTTCGAGATAGAAGTACGTTTTTTTGGAACTGCCATTCAAAAATGAAAAAAGTTTTTCAGTGGTATAATTGGATGTCAAAGACATTTCTTATTCTATTCTTTAATACTCCATATCGAATTTTTTTCTTTAAAATATATATTATATATATATATAAAGAGACATTAAAAAGTTTAAAACCAAACTTTTTTTTATTAAAATTTTCTTTAACGTTTGAAATCCGTACGAGAGTGTTTATTTAATTAATCTATACTGGTAGATTTTATTATCAAAAAAGTTCTAAAATTTATTCACTTCACACGTAAAAACAATATATATTATAATAATCTTTCTTGTAAATAAAAAAATCACTTAGTGTACTGGAAGGCAAAAACTAAATTCCATATAATTATAAATAATAAAACTAAAAGAATTTTTTTCTTTATTATATAATTAATATGAAGTATTTTTTTCGTGTAAATCGTTGTTCTATTCTTAATATATGTATATAAATTATTGTAATACGTAATTATAATTCACTTTTTCTTTATATGCATAAAATATAAATTTTATTTAGTAGTAATAAAAAAGCCAAATAATTTTTTTACAGTAACTTAGTAATAGTATTTAATCACTTTCAATTTTTTGATTTTAATATATATATTTTTTTATGATTTATGAAGCATTATACTAATTAAAAATTTTTCTATTTTAGGTTTGAAATAGCGTACTTTTTATTGTCCCCTTTGAAAAAAAAATATATATATATACAAACCAGTGAATAAGAAATAAAAAAAGTAAGAATAAAATAAAAAGGGTTTTTATTTTATGGAACCTACATATCACTATTCGTGGATCATCCCTCTCATTCCACTTCCAGTACCTATTTTACTAGGAGTTGGACTTCTACTTTTTCCGACAGCAACAAAAACAAAAAACCTCCGACGTATGTGGAGTTTTTTGAGTATTTTTTTTTTAAGTTTAGTTATGATCTTTTCACTCTGTATATTTATTCACCAAATTTTTTTAAGTTGCATTCATCAAAATGTATGGTCTTGGACCATAAACAATGAATTTTCTTTTGAGTTAGGTTACTTTATTGATCCACTTACTTCTATTATGTCAATATTAATTACAACTGTTGGAATTTTCGTTCTGATTTATAGTGACAATTATATGTCTCATGATCAAGGATATCTGAGGTTTTTTGCTTATATGGGTTTTTTTAATACTTCAATGTTAGGATTAGTTACTAGTTCGAATTTGATCCAACTTTATTTTTTTTGGGAATTAGTTGGAATGTGTTCGTATTTATTAATAGGTTTTTGGTTCACACGACCGGTTGCAGCGAATGCTTGTCAAAAAGCTTTTGTAACTAATCGTGTAGGGGATTTTGGTTTATTATTAGGAATTTTAGGTATTTATTGGATAACGGGCAGTTTCGAATTTCAGGATTTGTTCGAAATATTCCATAATTTAATTATAAAGAATAGAGTCAATCTATTATTCCTGACTTTATGTGCATTTCTCTTATTTATGGGTCCTATTGCTAAATCTGCACAATTTCCTCTTCATGTATGGTTACCTGATGCCATGGAGGGCCCTACTCCTATTTCGGCTCTTATACATGCTGCTACTATGGTAGCGGCGGGGATTTTTCTTGTAGCTCGGCTTCTTCCTATTTTTATAGTTATCCCTTCTATAATGTACATAATATCTTTGATAGGTATAATAACAGTACTCTTAGGAGCTACTTTAGCTCTTGCTCAAAAAGACATTAAGAGAGGTTTAGCCTATTCTACAATGTCTCAACTAGGTTATATGATGTTAGCTCTAGGTATGGGGTCTTATCGATCCGCTTTATTTCATTTGATTACTCATGCTTATTCGAAAGCTTTGTTGTTTTTAGGATCCGGATCCATTATTCATTCAATGGAAGCTATCGTTGGATATTCTCCCGATAAAAGTCAGAATATGATTCTTATGGGTGGTTTGACAAAACATGTGCCGATTACAAAAGCGGCCTTTTTAGTAGGAACACTTTCTCTTTGTGGTATTCCCCCCCTTGCTTGTTTTTGGTCTAAAGATGAAATTCTTAATGATAGTTTGTTGTTTTCGCCGATTTTTGCAATAATAGCTTGTTCAACAGCCGGATTAACCGCATTTTATATGTTTCGGATTTATTTACTTACTTTTGAAGGACATTTAAACACTTATTTTATAAATTACAGTGGAAAAAAAAGTAGCTCCTTATATTCAATTTCTTTATGGGGTAAAGAAGAAGAAAAAACACTTAATAGAAATTTTGAGTTAGTACCGTTATTAACAATGAATAATATGAAAAGAGCTTCTTTTTTTTGCAAGAAAAAATATAAAATTAGTAATAATGTAAGAAATCAAACTTTTATTACTGTTGAAAATTTTGGACTTAATACAAGAACTTTCTATTATCCCCATGAATCAGACAATACTATTCTATTTCCTATGCTTGTATTGCTTTTATTTACTTTGTTTATTGGAGCCATAGGAATTCCCTTCAATCAAGAAGGAATAGACTTTGATATATTATCAAAATTATTCACGCCGTCAAAAAACCTTTTGCATAAAAATGAAACAAATTCTTTAGATTGGTATGAATTTTTTCGAAATGCAACTTTTGCAGTCAGTATAGCTTTTTTTGGAATATTTATAGCATACTGTTTATATAAGCCTTTTTATTCATCTTTATTAAATTTAACCTTACTTAATTCATTTCAAAAATTGAGTTCTAAAAAAATTCGTTGGGAAAAACTACTAAATTATATATATAATTGGTCATATAATCGTGGTTACATAGATGCTTTTTTTAAAACTTCTTTAACTGAAAGTATAAGAACATTAGCAAAACAAACTAATTTTTTTGATAAACGAATCATTGAGGGAATTACAAATGGAGTAGGTATTACAAGTTTCTTTGTAGGAGAAGTAACAAAATATATAGGGGGAAGTCGCATATCTTCTTATCTGTTCTTGTATTTGTCCTATGTATTTCTTTTTTCAATTAACCTTCTTTTTTTATCTTATGTTATGCATAAATATATTTTTCAATTTGGTTAATCTCTATTACAAATTCTTTGTGTATTTTGGTGTTTCTAACCATCCACTCACTTTTACCTAATTGCCGCTCACTTTGTAATACATGTATGTTAATCTATATAACTGCTAGTGAAAACGCCATGCGGTTATTTAACCCGCTTCAAGCCAGGATGACTAATCAACCAACCTTGGGGTAAAGTGATTCTTACGTTTAGGTTTATTTCTGTTTAACCTTTGTACCTAGGAAATGAGCTTCAATTTCTCTTTTTACTGCTAATTTCTGAGCAGTTTTTTTTCACTCATATATAACTATCAAATTCCTTTTATTAAGATTAACCCGAAAGATCAAAAAGATATATATTCCCTTTTTCACTTTTTCGTCTAGAAGAAGCGTAATAGTAAAAATAAACGTTTATCTTTCAACGAATCGCACGTAGAGATATTGATAAAACACAAAGAGTTAATGGTATTTCATAACTAATCGATTGGGCAGCAGCTCGAAGACCACCTAAAAAAGAATATTTATTATTTGATCCATATCCGGACATAAGAAGTCCAATAGGAGCAATACTTGAGATGGCAATCCATAAAAAAATACCGATATTTAGATCCGCTAAAACAAGGTGATTACTAAAGGGAATTACTGAATAACTTAGTAAAATTGAGATAACTGCTATCGACGGTCCAATACTAAATAAAGGAGTATTTCCTCTAGATGGACGAAGATCTTCTTTGAAAAGTAGTTTTGTCCCGTCGGCTAGGGCTTGCAGAATTCCCAACGGGCCAGCGTATTCCGGTCCAATACGTTGTTGTATCCCTGCAGATATTTCTCTTTCTAACCACACAATTACTAGTACACCTGTTATGATTCCCAATATAAGAGAAAATATAGGGACAAATATCCATATGAGTCCATAGACCTCTTTTAAAGATTCCAATCTAAGAAAAGAATTTAGAGTTTGTACTTCTGTTGCATAAATTATCATTTTAACGATCAACTTCTCCCATAATTATATCTATGCTACCGAGTATCGTCATAATATCAGCCAATTTCATTCTTTTAACTAGTTCAGGAAGAATTTGCAAATTAATAAAACCCGGTGGTCTTATTTTCCATCTCCAAGGAAAACCACTTTGATCTCCTATGAGAAAAATCCCCAATTCCCCTTTTGGAGCTTCAACTCTTACATAAAGCTCTTGTTTCGATAATTCAAAGGTAGGAGAAGGTTTTTTACTAATGAATCGATATTCAAAATCATTCCATTCTGGATTCCTTTTTCTATCAAAGCCTCTGATTTCTAAATTCTCATAGGGACCTCCCGGAAGTCCTTCCAGAGCCTGTTGAATAATTTTTATGGATTCTGTCATTTCGCTAAGTCGTACTAAATAACGAGCTAATGAATCTCCTTGTTTTTGCCACCGAATTTCCCATTCAAATTCATCGTAAGACTCATAACGATCCACTTTACGAAGATCCCATGGTATTCCGGATGCGCGTAGCATTGGTCCGGATAAACCCCAATTTATTGCTTCTTCCCCACCAATAATCCCAACCCCTTCAACTCGTTCTAAAAAAATAGGATTTCGTGTAATAAGTTTTTGATATTCAACAACCTCGGTTAAAAAATAATCACAAAAATCCAAGCATTTATCTATCCAACCATAAGGTAAATCAGCCGCTATTCCTCCAATACGAAAAAAATTATGCATCATTCTCATACCGGTGGCAGCTTCGAATAGATCATATACAAATTCGCGCTCTCTGAAAATATAGAAAAAAGGAGTCTGTGCACCAATATCTGCCATAAAAGGGCCGAGCCATAACAGATGAGAAGCTATACGGCTCAATTCCAGCATAATTACTCTGATATAGCTGGCCCTTTTAGGAACTTGAATATTTCCCAATTGTTCTGGTCCATTTACTGTTATTGCTTCTGTAAACATAGTAGCTAAATAATCCCATCGCGTTACATAAGGTAAATATTGTATAATTGCTCGGTTTTCTGCAATTTTTTCCATTCCTCTGTGTAAATAACCCAATATGGGTTCACAGTCAACAACATCCTCACCATCTAGAGTAACAATTAAGCGAAGAACACCATGCATGGATGGGTGGTGAGGGCCCATATTGACTATCATAAGATCTTTTCCTGTAACTGGTCTCTTCATAAGTTTTTCCTCGACTCGTTCTGGCATGAATTAGATTGCTGAAAAAGAAGTTTATCAAAAAATGAAAGATCTAAAAAATTAACTAATTCACTATTTTGTATTTTTTAATTTAACGCATTTTTAATTCCCGAATATTCAACTTATTAATTAATTCTTTATAACGTACTCTATTTTTTTTTGACAAATAAGCCAGTAGTCGTTGACGTTTTCCCAGAATTTTTCGTAGACCTCGTTGAGATAAATAATCTTTTCTGTGCAATTCCAAATGTGAAGTAAGTTTTTCTATCTTATTAGTGAAACTGAATACTTGAAATTCAACAGATCCCCGGCTTTCTTCTTTTTTTTCTTGAAATGAAATGAATGCATTTTTTATCATAAAAATAAATCCTTCCCCTTTTAATATGAATTGAAAAATATGAATTTTACTGATCAGTAATAATAGTGCTAGTTTTTTTGTACAAGGATCTTAATTGAATTATCAACTTCTTAATTATTAATAAAAAGTCTAAATGTAGATCTAAAAAAGGAGTATTCTGTTAATCAATGACATAGATCCTCCGCTCGGATTGGTATCTATGTCATTGATTAAATAAATATCATGTATAAAGATCTCATTTTTAAAAATCCCTTATATTTGTGCATACAGGTGTTTTCATATACCGTAACTTATCTATTATATATATTAAAAAGGATCCATCATTAATGAATTTTAAATCGCTTATACATATGTATTCTTAGCATACTGAAACGATTTCCGTTAATAGTATTAAACCAATAACGATTTATACAAGCTAAATCTTCTAATCTAAAATTGGGCCAAAGAAAGTTTTTTAATTTCATTTGGTTCTTTTTCTCCTTATCAAGATCTTTCTTTTTATGCAAAACCGTGTTCAAGTTTTTAACATTCTTATCAAATCTTGAATTTATATCCCTCGCATTTTTTTTTTTTAAGTTTAAACAAGTTAGAATTCGAAATTCTCTACGTCGTTTAGGGGATAGAAGCTTTTCAGGGATAAAGAAATCATAATTTTTTTTTTTTTTTGATTTTCCCAATTTTATTTTTTGCTTTCTTTTATGAACCAATGAAAGACCTATGGTTCTATATATAATATGTTTAGCGTTGGTTACAGGTAAACGTACAGTGTGCGCCAGCAAGAGTTTGTATTTTTTATTCAATTCTTTCAAAGGGGTCTCCGGGGTATACATTAGAGCGTCAGGTCTCAACACGCTTCTTTGAATACTAGAGAAGATTACCATCTTTTTATGCTTTTCCTGTATCGTTGAAAGGATAATAGAAGCTTTTATAGTTTCGAGAAAGTCGTCCGCCGTCAGAGGAGGCCAACCTTCCAGTAGAATTATCGAAGCCTGTAGAATCGGCGAAAACTTTGCTAAATTCGGCTGGAATTTGTCAAACCCTCTGGTTTTGTATATGTTTTTGATCTTCTGATTTGATGATCCTTCATACTTTTCTGCAATATTTCTTTCCATATTTGATGCAAGCTCTACGTCCACTTTTGCTTCTTCTGATGGTCCGTTTTTATTAAACCTTCTGTTTTCATCAAAATTGAAAAGAAGTAATTGACTTGGTATGACCCACGGTGTTTTCAAATTTGAATTTTTGTTATCTGTACTAGACAATAATAAATTTAAATTTTGGTTATCTGTACTAGACAATAATAAATGTAAATTTTGGTGATATGTACTACACAATAATAAAAATTCTGGAAAGAAAAAAGCTTCCAAATTTTTTTGAGGAAGAATAGATAGTATTTCTGCATTCATTCCCATCCAATCACCATCCAAAAAGTTTCCGTCGGCAAGACCGATCTTAGTTAGTTTATCAATTATTTGAGAAATCTGGACTTTAGTCTTACTATGTTTTTTTTTACGCTTGGGATCAGTCCAGGACTCAATATTTTCGTTTTTTCTAAACCTAAAGTTTAGGGCTCGATCCCTAAAGTTTAGAGTTCTCAAATCCAAATATTTTCTATGCCGAATTTCCCGCATACCCCGCATACCCCGAATATTATATTTTTCTAGACAAAAAGAGACTGAACCATTATCTAGAGCAATGCCTATAGACATGTCAAAAAGTTTTTCTTTAGAATGAATAGATTTGGAGCAAAAAAGATTATACATATACTCTTTGTTAAATTTTTGTTTTGAATTTAATAACGAGTACGCCTCAACTTTGTTTTTTTCAAAGGAATCCTCTTTGGTTAAACTTTTTTTTCTAACTCTAGAGTCTTTGTTTATTTTCTTTTTCCATTTTTTTGTTCCTAATCTAGCCCATACACTCCGAGGTAAATTGTATTGAGAATGACTTCGTAACCAGTTTTTCCATTGATTTACTTTAGAATTTACAAATTTTTTATCTTTCAATTCAGAATTACAGATTCCTTGGTCTTGAAAAAAACCCTTTATTTGATTCTTAACAAAAAAGGATGTTATGCCTATGTTATCTTCAAGAACAGCCTTCCATTTCGCAAAGTTACCAACTTGCATTTTTGATAATTTGTAAAATACATACGCTTGTGATAATGAGCATAGGTCATAACTAATTTCTTCTTTTTTTGATATTAAATTTTCTATAGTCGAAATAAAAGAACTGGTATTTTTTTTTTTTTTCCTAGTTTCTTCATTCTTGTAAATAGTTTTATTCCTTTTTTCCCAAGTTTCTTCATTCTTGTAAAAACTTTTTTTCCAAGTTTCTTCCTTCTGGGAAATACATTCATCAAAATTCTTGTAAATAGTTTGCGGCCTTTTTTCCCAAATTAGTTCAATCTTGTAAGTTGTGAACGATTCAAAAAAACCCTTGTAAATAGCGTAAATATCTTTGTAGTTATCAATACAAAGCAAAATAAGAATCAGAAGTCTTTTTAGGAATTCCACTTTCTTTTTTACGTTTTCAACACTTTCCATGAGAACTATCCAAAAAGCTTGAGACAGCTGTTTGATGAACAAAGAAAAAAAAAGAAAAATTTTACGAATTAATCGGGTATTTTTTCTTTTGAATGTCTGCCAAAAATTTTTTGATAACTTAAACTTAATTATTTGAGAACCATCACGCGGTTTGTTACAACTATTAGTATTAGTTAGTTGTTGGTTTTCCTTTTCAATTTCGTCCCTTTTCTTTTCGAGTTTCTTTAGTCTATCAATAAAATATTTTTCTTTTATTTCGTGGAGTGACTCATTTAGTTCATGAACCCTCTGATTACTCATTATTGAATCTTTTTTTGAAAGGTCTTTTTCAGTTTCGAGGAAAACGGTTTCTTTTTCTTTTAATTTTAATTGTTCTTTTAATTTTGCTTTTTCTTTTTTTAATTTTCTGCGTCTTTTTCTTAATTCTTTAAAAATAGGTTTAAAAAAAGAGGGCCTTTCTTTGCCCTTACCAAACGGCTCGTCGGTCTCCTTTCCCTCAGTTGTTAAATAAGAAAAACCTCTTTTTTCTAAATTGTCTTTTTTTTTTTTTCGTCGAGCCTTCCGAGACGATTTAGATTTACGTTTACGCCAAGGTTTAATATAAAAAGGAAATAGCATTTGTATCTGAATACCCTGTACGAACCATTCCGGTGGAAGTACTATTTGGGATAGTGGAGTCCCACTCAAACGGCATATTGGAATCCCACTATAACGGCATAGCATATGCGTTTCACGTTGCCAATCCTCGAAATCCTCGGACCACTCAGGAACGTGACCTAAGAATACACGGACGCAATTTTTAATTGTTATCAATAAAGGGGGTAGAATATATAATCTAAGTATAGAGTGAGTGAATAACAAAAAAGTTCTTATTTTTGGACCATGTCGTAGGTTGATCCAACGGGCTTCATTTTTGAGCTTGAAGTTTTCTTTTGCTTTCCTTTGGTATTCTTCTTCTTCTTTTTCAACTTCTTTTATGGTTTTTTTTTTTGCCTGTTTGTCGTTTTTCACCGCGTAATTTCTAATTTTTTTTTGAAAAGGGTTCAATATATCAAATAGATCAACCATCAAATAAAAAAAACTCTCTAGGTAATCAAAAATATTTTTGAGTCTATCCAAAAAAAGGGGGGAATGTGCTTTTGGGTTAAAAAAGCCCCAAAAAAAAATGTTACGTCTTTGGGAAGTTCTGGATCCTATAATTTTATGTCGACGAAAATCAGTTCCCCTTAGAGGGTCGATTATCGTTGTTTGAGTTATTTCGCCAGTTTCAGGATTTTCCTCTTGCATGATCACTAGAGCCTGTGATCTTCTTGAACGCATTCCAGGCGCCAGTTGCGTCCCATCGTCCACAAGGGCTTGCAAGACCTCGGTCTCAGTGTATAGTCTGTATGGCCAGCAAGGAACTCTTTTCTTTATTTTATGGAAATACCTCAATTTTTTTCTCTGTAATTTACTCAATTTATTTCTCTGTAAATTATAAAAAATATAATTATTTTTAAGAGTTTTATAGTAGCTATCCGTTATCACGACATCAAATAAAATTTTTAAAATTTTGCTCTCTTCTTCGTCTACTTCTTCTTCTTCTTCTTCTTCTTCTTCTTCTTCTTCTGGAGTAATTTTTTCTTTTTGGGGTTCGGAAAGAAAAGAAAGTATGTTATCGAAAAAATCTCTATTAAATTTTTCTATTGTTTGATCAAATTTTTGAGAATTAATATTCAAAAGTAGACCATGAATCTTGTTTCTCCAAGATCCCCCTATAGATTTTCTTATATCGATTTCAGTTAGCAATCGAGGGACCTTTTTGATTCTTCCGCGATAGATCCCATGCAAAAATGGATCATAAATTTTCGGTAAATATAAATATTCTTT